AATGAAGTGCCTGATTTTCGAAAGGGTTATCTTGATAGGGTAAATTATGTATAATTTATACCTTCATTATTATATAAAAATTATTTTTAATAAATAAATATTATATATTATTCACACTTATAAATATTTATATTTATCTTAAAATTTATAATAATATATTTAATAGAATTTAACTATTTCCTAAAACTTCAAAAGTTTTTATACATTTTATACTTAAATATAAAAAGATAAGCTAAATAAGCTAATAGGTTCATACCCTACGTATAAAGGTTTATACTCCTTTTCTTTTTAATTTTTCTTATTCCAAATAAATTTTTATTTTTTTGTATATTATTAGGGAGAACAATATTAACAATTTCAGCTAATTCATGATTAGGGGCATGAATAGGGTTAGAAATTAATTTATTGTCATTTATTCCATTAATAAGAAATACAAAAAATATTTTTTCTACAGAAGCATCACTTAAATATTTTTTAACACAAGCTTTTGCTTCATCAACATTAATTTTTTTTATTATTTTATCTTTTATATTTTTTTTAAATTATTTAACTATAAATATAAATAATATAATAAAAATATTTATATTATCATCTTTATTTTTAAAATTAGGGGCTGCACCTTTTCATTTTTGATTTCCTACAGTAATAGAAAATTTATCTTGAAATATTAATTTAATTTTATTAACATGACAAAAAATTGGACCAATAATTTTAATTTCTTATTTAAGAAATGAAATTTATTTTCAATTTATTGCTGTTTTTAGAACTTTAGTAGGAAGATTAGGAGGATTAAACCAAACAAGTTTACGAAAAATTATAGCTTTTTCTTCTATTAATCATATTGGATGAATAATTAGATCATTATTAATAAATAATACACTTTGAAAAATTTATTTTTTAATTTATTCTTTTTTAACAATTTTAATTATTTTAATTTTTTTAAATTTTAATATTTATTTCATTAACCAAATTTATTTAATAATAAATTTTAATTCAATTAGTAAATTTTTATTACACATAAATTTTTTATCTTTAGGTGGTTTACCACCTTTTCTTGGATTTTTCCCAAAATGAATAATTATTAATAATTTAATTTTAAATAATTATTTTTTTTTAATAGTATTTATATCATTATTAACTTTAATTAATTTATATTATTATCTTCGATTAGCAATTAATTCAATATTAATATTAAATATTGAACAAAAATGATCTATTAAAATTAATTTTAAAATAAATTATTTAATAATTATAATAAGAATAATATCCTTATTAAGTTTACCTATATTTTCAATATTTTATATACTTTTATAAGATTTTAAGTTAAGTAAACTTTTAACCTTCAAAGTTAAATATAAAGTAAAATTCTTTAAGTCTTAGCTTTTTGCTTCTTTAAATTTGCAATTTAAAATCTTAATTTATAGACTATAAAACTTTTGGTAAAAGAGAAATTTTCTCATAAATAAATTTACAGTTTATTACCTATAATTCAGCCATTTTACCGAACAAATGACTTTTCTCAACAAATCATAAAGATATTGGTACATTATACTTTATTTTTGGTGCATGATCTGGTATATTAGGAACATCATTAAGATTATTAATTCGAGCTGAACTTGGTCAACCTGGATCCCTAATTGGTGATGATCAAATTTACAATGTTATTGTTACAGCACATGCTTTCATTATAATTTTTTTTATAGTAATACCAATTATAATTGGTGGATTTGGTAATTGATTAGTACCTTTAATATTAGGAGCCCCTGATATAGCTTTCCCCCGTATAAATAATATAAGTTTTTGATTATTACCTCCTTCTTTAACTTTACTATTAAGAAGAAGATTAGCTGAAAGAGGAGCAGGAACAGGTTGAACTGTTTACCCTCCTTTATCAGCTAATATTGCTCATGCAGGAGCCTCAGTTGATTTAACAATTTTTAGTCTTCATTTAGCTGGAGTTTCATCAATTCTTGGAGCAATTAATTTTATCACCACAGTTTTAAATATACGTTCACAAAATTTAACTTTAGATCGAATTCCTTTATTTGTTTGATCTGTTGCTATTACAGCATTATTACTTCTTCTTTCTCTTCCAGTTTTAGCTGGTGCTATTACAATACTTTTAACAGATCGTAATTTAAATACATCTTTTTTTGATCCTGCTGGTGGAGGAGACCCAATTTTATACCAACATTTATTTTGATTTTTTGGACACCCTGAAGTTTATATTTTAATTTTACCTGGATTTGGAATAATTTCTCATATTATTAGTCAAGAAAGAGGAAAAAAAGAAACTTTTGGAGCTTTAGGAATAATTTATGCAATATTAGCAATTGGATTACTAGGATTTGTTGTATGAGCACATCATATATTTACTGTAGGTATAGATGTTGATACACGAGCTTATTTTACATCAGCAACTATAATTATTGCTGTTCCTACAGGAATTAAAATTTTTAGTTGATTAGCTACATTACATGGATCTCAATTAAATTATAGACCTTCATTATTATGAACATTAGGATTTGTATTTTTATTTACAGTAGGAGGATTAACAGGAGTAATTTTAGCTAATTCATCTCTTGATATTATTTTACATGATACTTATTATGTAGTTGCCCATTTTCATTATGTTTTATCAATAGGAGCAGTTTTTGCTATTATAGCTGGATTTATTCATTGATGACCTCTTTTTACAGGAACAACTTTTAATAATAAATGATTAAAAATTCAATTTTTTATTATATTTATTGGAGTAAATATGACTTTCTTTCCTCAACACTTTCTTGGTCTTAGAGGCATACCTCGTCGATATTCAGATTATCCTGATGCTTATGTAAATTGAAATATCATTTCTTCAATTGGATCAACTATTTCTTTAATTAGAATTATTTTATTTATTTTAATTATATGAGAAAGATTAATTTCTAACCGTTCTCCAATTTTTGCTATAAATTTTCCTTCCTCAATTGAATGAATACAAAAGTATCCTCCTATAGAACATTCTTATAATGAACTTCCATTAATTAATAGTTTCTAAAATGGCAGATTAGTGCAATGAATTTAAGCTTCATTTATAAAGAAATTTCTTTTTTTAGAATATGAATACCTGAAATAATTACTTACTTTTAGATGGTCAATCACCTTTAATAGAACAACTAATTTTCTTTCATGATCATACCTTATTAATTTTAATTATAATTACTATTTTAGTAAGATATTTAATAATTTCTCTTTATTTTAATAAATATATTAATCGTTTATTATTAGAAGGACAATTAATTGAATTAATTTGAACTATTTTACCTGCAATTACATTAGTATTTATTGCTCTCCCTTCTTTACGTTTATTATATCTTATAGATGAATTAAATAATCCCTTAATTACTTTAAAATCAATTGGTCATCAATGATATTGAAGTTATGAATATACTGATTTTTTTAAAAATAGTTTTGATTCCTATATAATTCAACTTAATGATATAACAAAAAATTCTTTTCGTTTATTAGATGTAGATAACAATATTATTTTACCTTTTATAACTCAAATTCGTTTATTAGCAACAGCAACTGATGTAATTCATTCATGAACAATTCCTTCTTTAGGAGTTAAAATTGATGCTACACCTGGACGTCTTAACCAAACAAATTTTTTTATAAATCAACCAGGTTTATTTTTTGGTCAATGTTCAGAAATTTGTGGAGCAAATCATAGATTTATACCTATTGTTATTGAAAGAATTTCTTTTAAAAATTTTATTAATTGATTAAAAAATAGTTCATTAGATGACTGAAAGTAAGTAATGGTCTCTTAAACCAATTTATAGTAAATTAACATTTACTTCTAATGAAAGAATTAGTTAATTTATAACATTAATATGTCATATTAAAATTATTTATATATAAATATTCTTTTATCCCTCAAATAGCCCCAATAAGTTGAATTATTCTTTATATCATTTTTATTACATTATTTTTATTGTTTATAATTAAAAATTATTATTTCTTAACAACAAATTTTAAATCATTAAGTTATTCTCCAATTACTCATTCTAAAAATATTTGAAAATGATAACAAATTTATTTTCCGTTTTTGATCCTTCTACAACTATTTTTAACTTATCATTAAATTGATTTAGATCAATTTTAGGAATTATTATTATACCAACTTTATTTTGAATACTTCCTAATCGTCTTTATTCTTTCTGAATAATAATTTTAAGTAAATTAAATAATGAATTTAAAACTTTATTAGGAATTAAAAATTATAAAATTTCAATAATTTTTACTAGACTTTTTTTTTTTATTATATTTAATAATTTATTAGGATTATTTCCTTATATTTTTACAAGATCTAGTCATATAAATTTTACCTTAACTTTAGCTTTACCTTTATGAATTTCATTTATATTATATGGTTGAATTAATAATACAAATCATATATTTACTCATCTTGTTCCTCAAGGAACTCCTAATATTCTTATACCTTTTATAGTCTGTATTGAAACTATTAGAAATGTTATTCGTCCTGGAACTTTAGCTATTCGATTAGCTGCAAATATAATTGCCGGACATTTACTTCTTACTTTATTAGGTAATACAGGATCTTCTTTAATACCAATTATAATCTCCTTACTAATATTAACTCAAATTTTATTATTAATACTTGAATTTGCAGTTTCAATTATTCAAGCATATGTATTTTCAGTTTTATCAACCCTCTATTCTAGAGAAGTTTAATGTCTATAAAACATAACCATCCTTTTCATTTAGTAGATTACAGCCCTTGACCTCTAACAGGAGCTTTAGGAGCTATAATTACTGTTTCAGGAATAATTATATGATTTCATCAATTTAATAATAATCTTCTTTTCTTAGGTAATTTAATTTTAATTTTAACTATAATTCAATGATGACGAGATATTACTCGAGAAAGTACATATCAAGGTCTTCATACAATACCAGTTATTAATGGTATACGTTATGGAATAATTTTATTTATTATTTCTGAAGTATTATTTTTTGTAAGATTTTTTTGAGCATTTTTTCATAGAAGACTTTCTCCAGCAATTGAAATTGGAAGAATATGACCACCTAAAGGTATTACTCCTTTTAATCCTATACAAATTCCTTTATTAAATACTGTTATTTTATTATCTTCAGGACTAACAGTAACTTGAGCTCATCATAGCATTCTTGAAAATAACTATAATCAAGCAATCCAAAGTCTATTTTTTACTGTAATTTTAGGTATTTATTTTACAATACTTCAAGCTTATGAATATTATGAAGCCTCTTTTACTATTAGAGATGCTGTTTATGGATCAACCTTTTTTATAGCAACTGGATTTCATGGCCTTCACGTAATTATTGGAACTACTTTTTTAATTGTTTGTATACTACGACAAATTTTTTCACATTTTTCAAAAATACATCATTTTGGATTTGAAGCTTCAGCTTGATATTGACATTTTGTAGATGTTGTATGATTATTTTTATATATTTCAATTTACTGATGAGGAAGATAAATTATTTATATAATATAAAAAGTATATTTGACTTCCAATCAAAAAGTCTAAAAATTTTAGTATAAATAATTTTATTAAATATAATTATAATTACAATTTTTATTTTTATTGCTTTATTAATAATAATTATTTGCTCAATTATTTCAAAAAAAACTTTTATAGATCGAGAGAAAAATTCTCCTTTTGAATGTGGATTTGATCCAATAAATTCTGCTCGAATTCCATTTTCTATACATTTTTTTCTCATTGCAATAATTTTTTTAATTTTTGATGTAGAAATAACTTTAATTTTTCCATTAATTATAGTATTTAATTTAACTATTTTAAAAAATTGAATTTTTATTAATTTATTTTTTATATTTATTCTTTTATTAGGAATTTATCATGAATGAAATCAAGGGGCATTAAATTGAACAAATAAATAAAGGATAATAGTTAATTTTAATATTTAGGTTGCATCTAAAAGAAATTGTATTTAAACAATTTATCTTTAGTAATGAAGTAAAATTTTACATTTAGTTTCGACCTAAAATTAGATTTAATAATCCTTACTTTAATTGAAACCAAAATAGAGGTTTATCATTGTTAATGATATTAATGAATTTTAAATTCCAATTAAAATTTTTATAAATTAATTTTAGTAAATTACTTAAGATATAAAATTTTAAAAAAAGCTGCTAACTTTTTTTATAGTAGTGAAATTCTATTAATATCTTTAATTTATATAGTTTAAATAAAACATTATATTTTCAATGTAAAAATAATAATTATCTATTTATAAATATATTTACAAAATAAAAATTTTCCTTAATATCTTCAATATTATACTCTTTATAAGCTATGTAAATAAAAAATTCAATATATAAATATTATAAATATAATAAAAAATAAAAAAATTAACTTTAAATCATTTATTTGAATTTTATGTAAAACTAATCTATTTTTATTTAAATAATTATATAACCCTTGAACTCCTAATAATTCTCTTCATCCTTGATCAATTAAAAAATTTAATTTTTCACTTTCTTCAAAAAAACTTTTTGAAATTCCGTAACTAAAAATAATAGGTATATATCATATTGTCCCTAAAAAATTTACTATTTTTTTTTGATTTAATCTAAATATTAAATTATTAATTTTACATACAGATAATTCATATCCTAATCAAATTCCTATAATAATAACAAAAATTACTATTAATTTTATAACAAATGTTAATAAAATTAATCTTTCTCAAGAAAATATTAATCATATAACCATTCCCCCTCCAAAAATAGATATAAATACTAAACCTATTATACCAATTAATATAAATTTTCTATTTTCATTAATTAAACTTAATGTAAAATAATTAAAATTATTCATTATTGAATAATAAATTAAACGAACTCTGTAACTAACAGTTAATCCTGTAGAAACATAAAATAATAAATAAATTAAAAAATTTGTTCTTCTTATTGATATTATTTCTAAAATTAAATCTTTTGAATAAAATCCTGCTAAAAATGGAAGACCACATAATGCTAAATTTGAAATATTTATACAAATTAAAGTAATAGGTATAAAATTTATTAATTTTCCTATATAACGAATATCTTGAACATTACCAAAACAATGAATAATTATTCCTGCACACATAAATAATAAAGCCTTAAATAATGCATGAGTTAATAAATGAAAAAATGATAATTTTATATAACCTATTCTTAAAATTCTTATTATCAACCCTAATTGTCTTAAAGTTGATAAAGCAATAATTTTTTTTAAATCAAATTCATAATTTGCACCTATCCCCGATATAAATATAGTTAAACAACCAATTAATAATAAAATATTAAAAAAAAATCTATTTTTTAATAAATCATTAAATCGAATTAATAAATAAACTCCAGCTGTAACTAAAGTAGAAGAATGAACTAAAGCTGAAACAGGTGTTGGGGCTGCTATTGCTGCTGGTAATCAAGCAGAAAAAGGAATTTGAGCTCTTTTTGTTATACCAGCAATTAATACTATAAATATAATAAATTTTCTTTCATATATATTTAAAAAATAATCTATATAAATATAAAAATTTCAACTCCCATAATTTAATATTCAACCAATTCCAATTAATAAACAAACATCACCAATTCGATTTGATAAAACAGTTAATATTCCTGCATTAAATGATTTTTCATTTTGATAATAAATTACTAAACAATAAGATACTAATCCTAAACCATCTCATCCTACTAAAATAGAAATTAAATTTGGTCTAATAATTATTAACATTATTGAAACTACAAATAAAACAACTAAATATAAAAATCGATTTTTAGTTTTATCACCTAATATATAATCATTTCTATAATAAATAACTATAGAAGAAATATAAAATACAAATCTCATAAATAATACACTTATTCAATCAAATAAAAAAATATAAACAATTGAATTTCTATTTAAAGAAAGAATTTCCCATTCTATAAAATAAATTATATTATTATATATAAAATATAAACCTAAAATAAATAATCTAATTGATATAAATAAAAATAAAAAAAAATTTAATTTAAATAAATTTATTATTTAAAATATATTTATATAACTTTGATTCCACAAATCAATATTTTAATTAAACTATTTAAATAAAATCATAAAAATCTATTTCCTTTTAAAAATAAAATATTTAAAGGATATCAATGTAAAAATAAAATTATAAATTCCCGTAAATATCCATTAAAATAACTAAATAATCCTGAATAAAATTTTCCATGTTGTCTATAAGAATATAAATATAAAGTATAAATAGCTCTAAAAAAAGATATAATTATTAATAAAACTATTAATTTATAACTTCATCTAAGAATTCTATTTAATAAACTAATTTCTCCTAATAAATTTAAAGAAATAGGAGAAGCTATATTAGAAATTCTTAATAAAAATCATCATAAACATAAACTTGGTATTAAATTTAATAACCCCTTATTTAATAATAAACTTCGTCTCCCTCTACGTTCATAAACTATATTTGCTAAACAAAATAATCCAGAAGAACAAAGTCCATGACCAATTATTAGTTTTAAACTTCCTACTATTCCTCAATTATTTAAAGTTAATAATCCAACTAATATTATACCTATATGAACTACTGAAGAATAAGCAATTAAAGATTTTAAATCAATTTGAGATAAACAAATTATAGAAACATAAATTCCTCCAATTAAACTAACAACTATTCAGATATAATTTATATATATACTCTTTTTTATTATTAATTCTATTACCCGAATGATTCCGTATCCTCCTAACTTTAATATAATTCCAGCTAAAATTATTGATCCAGAAATTGGTGCTTCTACATGAGCTTTTGGTAATCATAAATGAACTAAAAATATAGGAATTTTTACTAAAAATGCTAAAATTATTGATAAATAAAATAAATAATTTAAATAAAAAATTTCTTTAAAATTTATAAAAATTAATCTTCTATCTTGATATAAATAAATTACTCTAATAAATATTGGTAAAGAAACAAATAATGTATAAAATAAAAGATAAATACCAGCTTGTAATCGTTCAGGTTGATACCCTCAACCTAAAATCAAAAATAAAGTAGGAATCAATCTTCTTTCAAAAAAAATATAAAATCCTAATAAAGATAATCTTAAAAATGATAAAATTAATAATCACATTAATATTAATAAATTAAAAATAAAAAAAAATTCTTTATTTTTATTATAAAAGATTATTTCTCTCGTTAAAATTATTAAACTTGTAATTCAAAAAGATAAAATAATTAAAAAAAATGATAAAATATCTATTCCAAAAAAATAAGATAAATTTACAAATATATAATTAGTTCAATAAAATTGAAATATAAATGTTATAATAAAAATTAAATTTCTATAATAAAATATTTTATTTTTTAACAAAAATATTGTAAATAAATTTATTATAATAAATTTTAACATGACAAAAAATTAAAACTTTTAAAATAATCATTTCCATGAGTACGAATTAAACTAACTAAAATTGCTAATCCTAATCTTCCTTCACAAACACAAAATGTAATAAAAATTATTGAAAAATATATTTCAAAACCATATTTTCCTAAAAAATATATTATAAAAATAAATAATCTAATTACTAAATATTCTAAACTCAATAAAGTAATTAAAAAATGCTTATAATTTAAACAAAAAATTAATAATCCTCTTAAATATATAATAATTATATAATTTATTATCATAAGTTTTTATAGTTTAAATAAAACATTAATTTTGTAAATTAAAAATAATACTAATATTTAAAAACTTCAGAAAAAATATAAATATATTATCAATAATCTCCAAAATTATTATTTTAATTAAACTATTTTCTGATATTTTATATATTTTATTAACTATTAGTTTATTAATTTCAATTAATTTAATTAAAATAAAACATCCATTAATTATAGGATTTATATTAATTTTACAAACATTATTAATTAGATTAATTTCAGGATTTTTAAATAATACATTTTGATTTTCTTATATTTTATTCTTAATTATAATTGGAGGTATAATAATTTTATTTATTTATATAACTAGTTTAGCATCAAATGAAAAATATTATTTTTCAAGTTCATTATTTTTTATTAATATAATTCTATTATTAATAACAATTTATATCATTATAATACTTTATCCTTATAATTTTAGAATAATTAATATAAATAATGAAATAAATTTAATATTCAATTTAAATAAATTATATAACTTAAATTCAAAAAATATTACATTAATTAGAATCATTTATTTACTAATAACTTTAATTATTATTATTAAAATTACTAATAAAAATCTTGGTCCTTTACGTCAAAAAAACTAATGAATAAACCTATACGACAAACTCATCCTTTAATTAAAATTATAAATAATTCCTTAGTTGATTTACCAACACCCTCAAATATTTCAACTTGATGAAATTTCGGATCTTTATTAGGCTTATGTTTAATTATTCAAATCTTATCTGGTATTTTCTTAGCTATACATTACTGCGCTAATATTGATATAGCTTTCAATAGAGTAATTCATATTTGTCGAGATGTTAATTATGGATGAATTTTACGTATTATTCATGCTAATGGAGCATCATTTTTTTTCTTCTGTATTTATTTTCACATTGGACGAGGAATTTATTATAATTCATACAATTTAATTCATACATGAATAATTGGTGTTTTAATTTTATTTGTAACAATAGGAACGGCTTTCATAGGATATGTTCTTCCTTGAGGACAAATATCTTTTTGAGGGGCAACTGTAATTACTAATCTTTTATCAGCAATTCCTTATCTTGGTTCAATATTAGTTCAATGAGTTTGAGGAGGATTTGCAGTTGATAATGCTACCTTAACACGATTTTTTACTATTCATTTTCTTTTACCTTTTATAATTATTGCTTTAGTAATAATTCATTTATTATTTCTTCATCAAACAGGTTCAAATAATCCTTTAGGATCAAATAGAAATTTTGATAAAATTCCCTTTCATCCTTACTTTTCATTAAAAGATATTATTGGATTTATTATTATATTATTTTTATTAATTAACTTATGTTTAATAAATCCTTATTTACTAGGAGATCCTGATAATTTCATTCCTGCTAATCCTCTTGTTACTCCAGAACACATTCAACCTGAATGATATTTTTTATTTGCCTATGCAATTTTACGTTCTATTCCTAATAAACTAGGAGGAGTAATTGCTTTAGTAATATCAATTGCAATCTTATTTATTTTACCTTTTATAAAATCAAAATTTCAAGGCTTACAATTCTATCCAATTAATCAAATTTTATTTTGATTTTTCCTTTGTTCAGTAATTTTATTAACATGAATTGGTGCTAAACCTGTTGAAGATCCTTATATTTTAACAGGACAAACTTTAACAATTTTATATTTCCTTTATTATCTAATTAATCCTTTATTAATTAATAAATGAGATAATTTATTAAATTAAATTAATGAACTTGTAAAAGTATATGTTTTGAAAACATAAAAAAGAGAATTAATCCTCTATTAATTTTACTATTTTTTTTTAATAAATTTCTAAAAAAATTTTTAATCTAATATAAAAAATAAATAAATTAATAGATAAAGGTAAATAACATTTTCAAGCTAAATATATTAATTTATCATAACGAAACCGTGGTAAAGTCCCACGTACCCATAAAAAAAAAAAAGAAATAAAAAGTATTTTAATATAAAAAATTAATCTTATTTGATAACCCCCTATAAAAATAACAACAAATAACATACTTATAAATAAAATTCTTAAATATTCTGCTAAAAAAATTAATGCAAATCCTCCTCTTCTATATTCTACATTAAATCCAGAAACTAATTCTGATTCTCCTTCAGCAAAATCAAAAGGTGTACGATTTGTTTCAGCTAATATTGTTGATAATCAAATTAATATTAAAGGAAAAGAAATCAATAATATTCAACCAAAATATTGATATTTATAAAAATCCAATAAATTAAATCTTAATATTAATAAAATAAAACTTATTAAAATCAAAACTAAACTAATTTCATAAGAAATAGTTTGAGCAATTGATCGTAATCCTCCTAATAAAGCATATATAGAATTTGAAGATCAACCTGCAATTATTAAACCATAAACTCCTATTCTTAAACAACATAATATAAATAAAATCCCTAAATTAAAATTAATTAACCCACAATAATAAGGTATTACTAATCAAATAATTATTGATAATATAAAACTTATAACAGGTCTAAAATAATATATTAAATAATTTGAATAAATAGGAAATGTTTGTTCTTTAGTAAATAATTTAATTGCATCACTAAATGGTTGTAAAAGACCTATAAAACCTACTTTATTAGGTCCTTTTCGAATTTGAATATAACCTAAAACTTTACGTTCCAATAATGTCAAAAAAGCTACTCCTACTAATAAACAAATAACTAGAATTAATATATTAATAAAAATTATAATTAAATCAATAAAATATATTATTATCTGTAAATTTTTATTACATTTATGAATTCTAAATTCATTACACTATTCTGCCAAGATAATCTTCTATTAAATTTTTAATTAAATATATGGTCCTTTCGTACTAAAATATTTTATATTTTTTAAGATAGAAACCAACCTGGCTTACACCGGTTTGAACTCAAATCATGTAAGAATTTAATAGTCGAACAGACTAAAAATTTTAAATACTGCACCAAAAATTTATCTTAATTCAACATCGAGGTCGCAAACTATTTTATAAATATGAACTTTCCAAAATAATAACGCTGTTATCCCTAAGGTAATTTACTCAATTAATCAAAATTTCTGGATCAAAATAAACAAAATTTTTTGAATTTTTTTTAAAAAGTTTATTAAATTTTTTAATCACCCCAATTAAATTAATTTTCATAAAAAAACTATATTTTTAATAAAAATTTTTATTAAATTAATAAAACTCTATAGGGTCTTCTCGTCTTTAAAATTTATTTAAGCTTTTTAACTTAAATATAAAATTTTATTTTTAATAAAAATGAGACAGTAATTATCTCGTCCAATCATTCATACAAGTCAACAATTAAAAGACAAATGATTATGCTACCTTTGCACAGTCAATATACTGCGGCCCTTTAAAAATTTCAGTGGGCAGATTAAATCTTAAATTATAAACAAAAAACCATGTTTTTGATAAACAGGCGAATAATTATTTTGCCGAATTCCTTATTTTTAATTTTTTTTTTATTAAAATTTTTTTTTAATAAATATACTAATTTTATCATTATTTATTTAATAAATAATTATATTAAATATTTTCATATATTAATTAATTTTTTATATAAAATCAAAATAATTATTTATAAATTATAAAATTATTTATATTATTGAAATTTCTAATCATAAATTTAATTATAATAAATATATTAAAATATAATTTAATTTTTAAGCTTATCCCTAAAAATCTTTATATAAATTAAAATTTAAATTAAATTTTTAATTAAAATTATAAATTATATTAAAATTAAATTTTTTTCTGAAAAAACTAGATATTTTTAAAAACGAATAACATTTCATTACTAATTTATTATTATAAATATTTATTCTACAATAAAAAAAATAATAAATTTAAACTTTTAAATTCGAGATTAATTAAATATTAATTATCAATTTAATAAACCCTGATACAAAAGGTACTTTAACTAAAAAATTCTTTTAAATATTTAAAATTATTCATTTACATTACTAATAAACTATAATTAAAATCTTTTTTTCTTTAAAATACTAAAATATTTAATAAATTAATAATATTTTAATTATTAATAATTATTTTTAAATCTAAATACTAATAAAATTTAAAATTCAAATTATCTAAATAAAAAGATTCTTTTCAATGTAAATGAAAAACTATAAAAGCTTTAATTTGCATTCTAGATACACTTTCCAGTACATCTACTTTGTTACGACTTATCTTATTTAAATAATAAGAGCGACGGGCGATATGTACATATTTTAGCGCTTTAATCATTCTTAAAATTTATTAAAAATTACTATTAAATCCACTTTCAAACTTATTTTTCAATAAATTATCCATTTAAATTAATTTATTGTAATCCATTTCTTCATAATTATAAACAACATTTTGATCTGAAATAAAATTAAATATAATTTTATAAAATTTAAATTTCTTTTAAAATATTTTGATAACGACAATACATTAATTAATAAATTAAGTAAAATTTATTGTGGACTATCAATTATAGAACAGATTCCTCTAAATAGACTAAAATACCGCCAAATTTTTTAAATTTAAAGATCATAACTATTAATCCCTTAATATAAATTTTACTTTTAAAATAATAGGGTATCTAATCCTAGTTTAAAAATTAAATTTCAAAAATCAATTATTTTTTAATTAAACTAATAAAAATAAAAAATTTCACTTTTATAATTAAATTTTAATTTAATTGTAAATAATTTTATTCAATACTAATAAAATTTATTTAAATAATTTGTATAACCGCAAATGCTGGCACAAATTTCTTTTATTATATCATTAATTACTAAATCTAATTTTCATTAATTTTTAAATCCAATTACTGTAATATATTCATTTTAAATAATTATTTTATTTTTACAAAAATTTACATATAAATTAAAAATTAAATAAATTTTAAACCAAAATTAAATTTTTTAATAATATATTTTCAATAATAATTTTTATTATTATATAATAATATATAATTTTATTATATTAAATAAATTTAATAATTATATATTTCTATATAATAATACCTTAAATTAACTTTAATTTATAAAAATATATTATAAAAATACAATTTATATAAATATTACTTTTATAATAAATTATCGCAAAATTAGCTCCCGTGCATATTTAAATATAAATTTATTATTTAAAATTAAATATAATTTAGGGATTAAATCTAATAATAAAAATATTTCTATAAATTAATATATGCATTAAGATAATTACTTTAGGGTGCAATTATTTTTGTTGTATTTATTAATAATTAATTATTTATTATATAAAATATAATTTTTTATAAAAATAAATATTATTTAATTTAAATAATTAAAGTAAAAAATAATTTTTTATTCTAATATTTTTAAAAATATAATTAATTTTAAAAATTTTTTTTTAAAAATTAAATTTTCTATTAAATTATCTAAATTTAAAAATTTTTAATATATATATATATATATATATATATATATATATATATATATATATATATAATTAATGATAATAAATAAATAAATATTTATTATTAATAAAATAAACATATCTATATATTTACTAAATATATATAAATATTAATTTTCTTTTTTTTTTTTTAAATAATTAAAAAAAAAAGAAAATAATATATATATAAATTATTTAATTTAATAAATATTTTTGTTATATAAATAATTTATATATATATATATATATAAATAATTTATATATATATATATAGAATTTATATATATATATTAAATACAATATATACAATTAATTATATTATTATACTTATATAAATTATTTATATATATATAAAATATTTATTAAGCAAGATCATATCTAATTAACTATTTTATATAAATTAAATATTATCAATAAATATTTTTTTTTCTTTATTTTTCTAGATTTAGTATTATATAGATTTATAATTTCCCTATATATATATAAATAATTTATATATAAATATTTATTATTAAAATTAAATATTATTGATAATGTTATCTTAATTACTGATTAATTAAATTACTATATATATAGACTTTCTACATATATTTAAATAATTATTATTTAATTAAATATAAAGATATTCTAATAGATAATTATCTATTATATAATTAGTAAACATTTATTAACAAAATTTCATTTTTTAACTTTTTATCAAAATATAAATTTTTATTACTAAAAATTTTTAAAAAAATAAATTTTATTATATTATTTATAATTATATTTAAAATATTAACAACTTAATAAAATAAAAA